CAAGCTAAGCCCAAAGGTTCTCTGAGTAAGAACCGTTTGATCATCACCACGTATTCAATTAATAGATTTAATGACTAAAAATTCGGAATTTTATTTGTCCATTGGTCAAAATAAACAAATAAACAGAAACCCAATTTTTAAGGAAGAAAACCCTTTCGATTTATAATGATAAAATCAATCTTTTAATTTTTTTTTTAATCCAGTCGCGAGGTATAAATAGTAGGTATGAATCATAGTTCAAATATTTCTCGATCTATTCCATATATTCCGTGCTCCAGATAAAAAAATGAATATCCGACGAAGCAGAACTCATCTCTCTCAAGATGACAGACCCATTCTCTGTACTATCAATAGGATCAATTATAACAAGTCACACACTCATATTCCGGAAATACAGAAACAAAAGAATTTCACGGTCGAACTGCCAGAATAGACTAGAAATGAGAGTCCTAAGTAATTCATTTTGGATTGAAAAGCCAGGACTTCATGATTTTTATGGACCTAATTCATTGAAATTCCATCTAGTAAAACGGAAGAATTATAAATCTCCAAAATAATAGATAGGAATACCGCAAATAGAGCCATTGCGACCCCCATCAAAGGGGTAGTTCCCCACCCAGGAGCCACTTTCCCGTATTCTGAATTCAATGGTTTCAATAAACTCCCTGCATTAGTTCGTCTTGGACCAGATCTAGAACTATCCTCAACGGTTTGTGTAGCCATAAATCCTATTGCATTGGTTGAGATCGGTTGACTTTGTATACTATTCCGTTGTAAATAAAGGATCTTATCATAGATCCGTTATAGTTTTGAAATTTGATAATAATGGAAACAGCAACCTTAGTTGCCATCTTTATATCTGGTTTACTTGTAAGTTTTACCGGGTACGCCTTATATACCGCTTTTGGGCAACCCTCTCAACAACTACGAGATCCATTCGAGGAACACGGGGACTAAATGGAAGTAAAGTAATGAGCCTCCCAATATGGGAGGCTCATTACTTTACTTCCATTTAGATAAAGATAATGTAAGATAATGAAAAATTATTTCGCCTTTTTAGTCGGAACCTTAGGCGGCTCTCGAAAAAATATAGCGAAAAAAATTATTCCTAGAGTCGAGACTAAGAGGAATGTATAAACCAATGCTTCCATAAATTGATCGTGGTTTACAATTATAGCTTCCACACCTGTTCATTTGGGATCATCTCCCAGATTAAGAAAGGACAAGAGTCAAAAGTCAAAGAAAGGGCGGTGATTCAAATCAACATTTCTCTGGTACTCTATGTCAAAGTTAAATAATAAAAATATAATAGAGGCAAAAGATACAAGAGCAGTATTGTATCAGACGACTTGTCTCTTTGTAGTTGGATCTCCAAGTTTTTGGAATGCTCCAAATTCCACTTGAGCATCCAAATCTGGGTCAATACCAGCAAAAACATCTCTGAACAAGGTTCTAGCACCATGCCAAATGTGTCCGAAAAAGAAGAGCAAAGCAAACGAAGCATGTCCAAAAGTGAACCAACCCCTTGGGCTGCTACGAAAAACACCATCCGATTTCAAAGTAGCACGATCTAATTCAAAAATTTCACCCAATTGAGCACGTCTAGCATATTTTTTCACAGTAGCAGGATCACTATAACTGACTCCATCGAGTTCGCCGCCATAGAACTCAACAGTTACTCCTACTTGTTCGACACTATACTTAGATTCCGCCCTTCTAAAGGGAACATCAGCTCTTACAATTCCGTCTCCGTCTACCAAAACTACTGGAAATGTTTCAAAAAAAGTAGGCATACGGCGTACAAAAAGCTCACGCCCTTCTTTATCTCTAAAGATAGGATGTCCTAACCATCCAACCGCTATTCCATCCCCATTGTCCATCGAGCCCGCTCTAAATAAACCTCCTTTTGCTGGATTATTGCCAATGTAATCATAAAAAGCTAATTTTTCTGGAATTTTAGACCAAGCTTCTGATAAACTCTGATTTTCATCTAGTCCGGCACCAACCCTTCGATATATTTCTTGCTGGAAGTATCCTTGATCCCATTGATAACGAGTGGGACCAAATAATTCGATTGGGGTAGTTGCGGAGCCATACCACATCGTTCCAGCAACAACAAAAGCTGCAAAAAAGACAGCAGCGATACTACTGGAAAGGACAGTTTCAATATTACCCATACGTAATCCTTTGTATAGGCGTTGGGGGGGGCGGACACTAAGATGGAATAGGCCCGCTAATATGCCCAATGTACCTGCTGCAATATGATGAGAGGCTATTCCTCCCGGAACAAAAGGATCAAAACCCTCTACCCCCCACGCAGGATTTACAGATTGGACTTTTCCGGTTAGTCCATAAGGATCAGATACCCATATTCCAGGACCATACAAGCCTGTTACATGAAATGCACCAAACCCAAAGCAAGCTAATCCTGAAAGAAATAAATGAATTCCAAAGATCTTGGGCAAATCCAAAGAAGGTTTTCCTGTACGTTCATCACAGAATATTTCTAGATCCCAATATACCCAATGCCAGATAGCCGCCAAGAAGCACAAACCAGAAAACACAATATGTGCCCCGGCCACACCCTCGTAACTCCAAATACCCGGATTCGTTATAGTCCCTCCTGTGATACTCCAGCCGCCCCACGAATTGGTTATTCCTAAACGAGTCATGAAGGGTATAACGAACATACCCTGTCTCCACATTGGATCAAGAACGGGGTCAGAGGGATCAAAAACGGCTAATTCGTATAGAGCCATTGAACCGGCCCAACCAGCAACGAGAGCTGTATGCATTATATGTACAGAAATCAACCGACCGGGATCATTCAATACGACGGTATGAACACGATACCAAGGCAAACCCATGGAAATACCCCTTTATCAAAGAAAAATAGACACTATGTAACTTTATCGCATTGGAAAAGACTATGCTATGGACCTCTCCCTTTCAGTGGATTATTTTGGAACAAGGGTTCATATTATTGAATATTGAATTCCATTTCTTTCGTTGGGAATAATGGAACAATTCTGTTCATAGGAACAAAGATAAGCAGATCTATTCTATACCCGATAAGTACCAATACGCAATGGGGGATTGGTCCCATTTTCTATGAGCGAATGCGTAGATACTTGTTCATCATTCGAGGAGCCCGACCCATTTGTAATAATTTTCCCTTATTAATTTCGTCTTACTATTTGGTAATATCCAGGGATAAAAATATTACGTTTCCACATCAAAGTAAAATATAGTACTTAACCCCCTTTCTTTCAGTTGATGCCTATTGGTGTTCCAAAAGTACCTTTTCGGAGTCCTGGAGAGGAAGATGCAATTTGGGTTGACGTATAGTGCGACTTGTCAGACATATTGGGTCATATGGGATTTCCCCGTTCTCTCCCCCGATCGAGATACCCTCTGTTTCGCCCAAAAAAGATTGTTTGAACCATCAATAATTTGGAGCGTGAAATGCAATTAGATCCATTTTTGAGGGGGTCGAAATCAATATTAATATTATCAATTATCAAAATTTATGGTTGGCTTGGTTGGACCAATCCAATAAAATGAAGTATCCAGGCTCCGTTCAGAAAATACCCAATTGGTAATATATGTATGATTACCACTTGTATCATAAGTGATTACTTGATAGCATATGGGCGATCTCAAACTGCCAATCAATGAAATAATATTTTGACTACATCGCCTATTTGTTGTAAGAAAGGCACGAAATGAATTGAAAAAAGTAAAAGTGGTATTGGGAGCATTTGTCCTATATGTGCAAATTGAAATCGGGCAGATATTTACCCGGAGTAGAACATAAACCTAAAATAATTGAGGAGGCCCATTCAGGAACAAGAAAATTACATCGTAATTTGGATTCGATTTCGATGAAACAATACATCAATGAGAGGTTAATTCGATAAGTTTAGTGGATTCTTTTATTTTTTACAGAAATTCGAGCAAAAAAAATCTTTCTTAAAACAAAATCGAAGAAAAAGCCCCTTCATTAGGAGGTAGAAAAGTCCTACTATAAAAAAAGTAAAGGAGGGTAGAATCAATACAATACATTGATTCTTTTTTTTTGAACCGTATGCATCCAAAGGCGCGTGTACGGTTCCTAAGGGATAAAATTTTGTCCTAATCAACCGACTTCATCGAGAAAGATTACTTTTTTTAGGTCAAGAAGTTGATAGCGAGATCTCAAACCAACTTATTGGCCTGATGGTATATCTCAGTATAGAGGATGAGACCAGAGATCTTTATTTGTTTATAAACTCCCCCGGCGGGTGGGTAATACCCGGAGTCGCAATTTATGATACTATGCAATTTGTGCCACCAGATGTGCATACAATATGCATGGGATTAGCCGCTTCAATGGGATCTTTCATCCTGGTCGGAGGAGAAATTACGAAACGTATAGCATTCCCTCACGCTTGGCGCCAATGAGTTTTTTGTTTGAAAGAAAAAAGAAAACTATGCCTTCGCCATATTTAATATTTTAATATAAATAAGAATTTGTAAGATAATATTTAAGTAATAATAGCATGGCACTTCGAGTTCGATATGAACAAACCATTATTGTTTTTTCAGAACATGGGATTATATATCGGGCGAGTAATATGAGACAAAGGGTATTTATGATTTGATCTTATCTATCCGGGCTTCATTTCAGCGTCACAAACTTTTATTTTTCACGCCAGAAGCCTCTTTCCAATATTTATGTTATGAAATATGAAAGAATACTCGAATGAAAAAAAAAACAAGATCATTTTTTTTTTTTTTTTTACTTTTTTTATTTGATCGGATCAAAAAGAAACTTTGGGATTGCTGAATCACATATGAGATAAATCATAAATATAGAAAGCAACGGAACCATCATAGTATTTTTGAACTCCCACGAAAAGAAGGGTGGTAAATGGATCACTTAACGATTTGGGTCTGATGGATCCTATTTCGTTTTTTGCTCAACGAACGTAAAAAGTCCATTGTGGAGCCGTATGCAATGCACAAAAAATGCCTGTACGGTTGTTCAATTATATATATATACTTATTTTTTCTTGTTATTCTTTAATCTTTTTGCCTAGTCCAATCAATCGTACGAGATCGCGGAAACATTCATTATGTTATATCATCAGGGTAATGATCCATCAACCTGCGAGTTCTTTTTATGAGGCACAAACAGGAGAATTTGTCCTAGAAGCGGAAGAACTTCTGAAACTACGCGAAACCCTCACAAGGGTTTATGTACAAAGAACGGGTAACCCCTTATGGGTTGTATCCGAAGACATGGAAAGGGACGTTTTTATGTCAGCAACAGAAGCCCAAGCTCATGGAATTGTTGATCTGGTAGCGATCGAAAATGCCGGGGATTTCACGTAAATCTGCGATTCCATCCATTTCGAACCATAATTTGGATGAATCTAAATTGAATATTTTATCTGCGTAAAGTAAAAAAAAAGAAAATAGAAAGAATTCATAATCATCTGGTTAGGATTGATCTAAACCAGCCCATTTTCTATACCATTAAGTATGCCAACTATTAAACAACTTATTAGAAACACAAGACAGCCAATAAAAAATGTAACAAAATCCCCCGCTCTTCGGGGATGTCCTCAGCGTCGAGGAACATGTACTCGGGTGTATGTGCGACCCGTTCAGATCATGAGCCGGAACAAAATAAAGTACAATTTTTTCCAGTATCAATGACCAGTACCAATGAATAGGATAGGATAGAAGAATTCCAATCAATATAGAAAAAAACCTCCATTGCGTATCAAATTTATGGTTTCTATTGGTGCAAATCCAATCACCTCAATTGGAGATGAAAAGCAATTCCCCAGTGGTAGCAAATGGTTATCCATTAAGCGGGGGAAATCATATTTAAGAAGCAAAAGAATTAGGCTCCTACTCTTGCAAGAACGGACTATACAGGGTCAGCTACCTAGCCAACCTTTGTAATTAAATACCGTTACTGTATGGGTAGATCTCATTGTGAAAAGACTTATTACTGTACAATTCATGGGTAGAGTCAAAGAATGTGAACTGTACAAGTTACTAATAACATTGATTAATGGTGGAAGGGGCTCCGGTGTATAGAGAGGACCTCACCGTTTAAGAAGTAGCCATAGAAACGATGGAACCCACTATTTATTTATCCATTTACCTTTACTATTTATTGATACTTTATACTATACTCAACTTGAGTTACAATTTAGTATTTTTTTTGTTGATACCTAGTATCAATACAATTTCTTATTTCGAGGTTAAATGCCTGGAAAAATGGTGGTTGGGAAGGTCATAGTAGCAAAAGCCATTGGAATTTTTTTTTATACATTGGAAGAATCCGTTTTGTTATTAATAGACCAGGAAAGGGAAAAAGAATAACTGAAAGAAAATAAATCAATTAGTTATTCATCAAAGTTTAATTTGATTCAATGACCAGAATTAGACGAGGGTATATAGCTCGGAGACGTAGAATAAAAATTCGTTTATTTGCATCAACCTTTCGAGGGACTCATTCACGACTTACTCGAAATACTATTCAACAGAAAATGAGAGCCTTGAGTTCTGCTCATCGGGATAGGGGCAGGCAAAAGAGAAATTTTCGTCGTTTGTGGATTACTCGGATAAATGCAGCAATTCGTGAGATTGGGGTATCCTATAGTTATAGCAGATCCATACATGATCTGTATAAGAGACAGTTGCTTCTTAATCGTAAAATACTTGCACAAATAGCCATATCAAATACAAATTGTCTTTACATGATTTCCAATCAGATCCTTAAATAAGAAGATTAGAAGGAATCCACCGTAATGATTTAAGTGGGGCCCCGGAGAATGAGCTCCGGGAAGGTAGAGTAGAAATTAATATAAATAAGAGAAATATAGTAAAAATGAATCAACACATTAAAAAAAGAAGCCATTTTTTCTTATGATGTGACAATCCAATCGGGGTTCTCCAATTTTTCGAACAAAATAAAAATCTGAGTTGGGGTTCATATTGAAATTTTGATTCAATTGCAATTGAGGAATAGCCTATCTATTTATTTCTAATTCGAGGACCCGTGGTTCTAGGAGTCGATTCAGTTCTCTCAAATTGTTTCTCGTTATTAAGAAAGGGTAACAAAGATAAAATACGAGCTTGCTTTATAGCAATAGTAATTAATCGTTGTTGTTTCAAAGTCAATCTATTCACTCGTCTAGATAATATTTTTCCTTGTTCACTAATAAATCGACTAATTAAACTCATGTTTCTATAATCAATTCGATCCCCCGATCCAATTGGGGGCAAACGCCTACGAAAAGATCGCTTGGATTTAAGAAAAAGTCGCTTGGATTTATCCATGGTTTATTCCTTATCTTTTAAATCGTATTTCTTAATTCGAATTTCATTTGCGATCCTACCAAAGATAGGATGAAATAGGATTGGGTTGTTTTATTTTTATAATTTATTATTAAATTTTTATATTAATATTTTATTATTATGTAATTTATTGCTGTTCCTTGGAGGGGTTACAAACGCGTTACATTTTATCTATTTCTTTATCTCCCCATGAATCGTATGCTTGTAACAATAGGGACAAAATTTTCTCAATTCCAATCGACTAGGCGTATTGTGTCGATTCTTTTGAGTAATATATCTGGAAATGCCCCGCGATTCCTTATTAATATCGTTTCGGACACAACTGTTACATTCCAAAATAACCTTTACTCTGACATTTTTACCCTTGGCCATAAACCCCCTTTTTTTTTATTCACCCAACTCTTCTATTTTCGAAACGAAGAAGGAAAAAAGAAGTTGCTGACTCGAAACCCAATTATTAAATATTTAATTGCAATCAAATCAATAGAGAATATAAGTAATACGATGATTTCTAACTATCCATTAGTTATAGTATTTCATTTAAGTATCCTGTATGCGTTTGTTGTCCGCGACCTTTATTATTTACTTTACATTTTTGTTCTCCCTCTATTAATTCAGCGTGAACCTGAGTTTCGTTGCAGATGAATCTTTTTTGATTCTTTCTCTTTCCTTCTTTTTTATCCTAAAAAACTGAAAGAAAGAACAAAACAAAAAGGGTTAGTCACAGATAATTTTTTCTATCTATAATCTTCTTCATCCCCAACTAGAATGAAAAAAAGGGGAATGTTAACGCATCTGGGAATAAACGATTAATCTCTATCAATAGGCCTGCTAAAGACCCGAACCATAGAGTGCTTAACACAGGTGCCACGGAGAGATATGTTTTTAAATCTCGCATTGAAAATCCTCCTTTTTTATTGTAATACATATATGATCAGATACACATGTCGTTGTTGATGATATTTTACTTTCTTTACAACAGAAAAAAGTGTCCACTCACTTTATTTTCTGAACATTACCGATTTTTATATTTATATTTTTTATTATATTGTTAATTATATTATATCTATTTGATCGATTTGATTCTTTTTTCTTTTATTATATGTTATATTGTTATATAAGACGAAAAAGAAATGACAAGAGCAATTGTATATCAATGGGAGAAATCACGATGTGGAAAACAAGATGGGGATTCTCTACAATGACACTATAGGCCAATTGAAAGGGATGTAGCGCAGCTTGGTAGCGCGTTTGTTTTGGGTACAAAATGTCACGGGTTCAAATCCTGTCATCCCTATCTATTACTTCTCCCATGTGCAGTAATGAAGGATCCATTGAGATCAATAAAAATTAGACATACATAACATAATGCTTTATGATACTATATGTATCCAAAGTGGGGGTTACAAATAAAATTCTTTTATTTACATACAGCCCTTTATATTGGGATAAGAAAGAAAGCGCTCTTAGTTCAGTTCGGTAGAACGCGGGTCTCCAAAACCCGATGTCGTAGGTTCAAATCCTACAGAGCGTGCTTCTGTTCTTCTTGGGTCGAATTACAAGTAAATAACTTGACTAACTAGAGCAGCAACCCTAATTTGACCTCCTCCTTTCTTTAATCCGCAGGAGGTCAATAAAAAAAAGAGATGTTATTTAAAAAGAGATGAGCTCTTACTTAATCAAAGGTCCAACTGATCGCCGCGTCTGTATTGCAAATACGCAGTTACGAATAATCCAGCCAAAGTAATAGGAATTAGGCCTAACACGATTCCAAATAGTAAAACTTCAATCATTTTTTTATTTTTTTTTGAAAAGGTAGGTAAAAAAAAAGGGGGGGAAATATCTATCTCTAAATAGTAATCCAAATAGCCCACGAATCTCAATAATCAAGAATTACAATTCACATGGGAAGGAACTATGGACTACCTGGATATCTCACAAAAACATTTTTATGAATTGTTCATTCAATCAATTTCAAATAAGACGTATCTTGCTCAGACCAATAAATAGAGCTGAGGTTATAGTTAAAGCCGCCAGTAGAAAACCGAAATAACTAGTTATAGTAGGCATGAAGGAACTAAATGGGATACGTTCTATTTATACATATGTTTAGTTATGAAACACTTACCTAAGTTTCTTATCTTGAAAAATATAAGATAATAAAAAGACCAATTGACAAAATGAGTCCCAATTGAATTGAAAGCTTTTGATTTCATTTATCATTCATTATTCATTTCATTATAGACAGCACAAACAATAGTGACAGAAAAAAAAAAAAATTATCCTCTTTGACATCTAGTCATCCTACGATTCTGACTCAACCGATTTATCGAGCAACTCTTGAATAAAGTATCTTGAATAAAGGAATGTCAAAATAACATGGAACTTCATTTCTAAATTAAAAATGAAACTCTCTTTAAATTAAATGAAATCCTATTTTCAATCATTTATATTTTCAATAAAAATATTATAATATAGGGTCATTACTAAAATTACTAATATATTAATATATATTAGTAATTTGGATCTTTTCTTTTTCAATTGTATTTATTCCATTTTTTTGATATTTTGTTTGGAACAAGAGCCTTATAACATAACACCCTTTTTTTTACTTTTATTTTAACTCGTTATTAGTTATTAT